ACCATCGGATTTCAACGTAGCCCGGTCTAATTCAAAAATTTCACCTAATTGAGCGCGTCTAGCATATTTTTTTACAGTAGCGGGGTCACTATAACTGACTCCATTGAGTTCACCGCCATAGAACTCAACAGTTACACCTACTTGTTCGACACTATACTTTGATTCTGCCCTTCTAAAAGGAACATCCGCTCTCACAATTCCGTCTCCATCTACCAAAACTACGGGGAATGTTTCAAAGAAAGTAGGCATACGACGCACAAAAAGCTCGTGCCCTTCTTTATCTCTAAAGATGGGGTGTCCTAACCATCCAACAGCTATTCCATCCCCGTTGTCCATTGATCCTGCTCTGAATAATCCGCCTTTTGCTGGATTATTACCAATGTAATCATAAAAAGCCAATTTTTCGGGAATTTTAGACCAAGCTTCCGATAAACTCAGATTTTCCGCCAGTCCGGTACCAACTCTTCGATATATTTCTTGCTGGAAGTATCCCTGATCCCACTGATAACGAGTGGGCCCAAATAATTCGATTGGGGTAGTTGCTGAGCCATACCACATAGTTCCAGCAACAACGAAAGCTGCAAAAAAAACAGCAGCGATACTACTGGAAAGTACAGTTTCAATATTGCCCATACGTAATCCTTTGTATAGACGTTGAGGCGGACGAACACTAAGATGGAATAAACCCGCTAATATGCCCAATGTACCTGCTGCAATATGATGAGAGGCTATTCCTCCCGGAACAAAAGGATCAAAACCTTCCGCGCCCCATGCTGGATTTACAGATTGTACTCTTCCAGTTAGCCCATAAGGATCGGATACCCATATTCCGGGGCCATACAAGCCTGTTACATGAAATGCGCCAAAGCCAAAGCAAGCCAACCCTGAGAGAAATAAATGAATTCCAAAGATCTTGGGCAAATCTAAAGATGGTTTTCCTGTACGTTCATCACAGAATATTTCTAGGTCCCAATACACCCAATGCCAGATAGCTGCTAAGAAGCACAAACCAGAAAACACAATATGTGCACCTGCCACACCCTCATAACTCCAAATACCCGGATTCGTTATAGTTCCTCCTGAAATACTCCAACCCCCCCATGAATTGGTTATTCCTAAACGGGTCATAAAGGGTATAACAAACATACCTTGTCTCCACATTGGATCAAGAACGGGGTCAGAGGGATCAAAAACCGCTAATTCGTATAGAGCCATTGAACCGGCCCAGCCGGAAACTAGAGCTGTATGCATTATATGGACAGAAAGTAATCGGCCGGGATCATTCAATACGACAGTATGAACACGGTACCAAGGTAAACCCATAGAAATACCCCTTTATCAAAGAAAACTAGACACTATGTAACTTTATCACATTGCAAAAGACTATACTATGTACCTGACCTTTTTAGTGGATTCTGTATGAGAAAGGGTTACTATTTATTCTGTTCCGTTGGAAATAACGGAACAATTATGTTCGTAAGAACAAAGAGAAGCAGATCTATTCTATACCCGATAAGTACCAATACGCAATGGGAGAATTGGTCCCGTTTTTGGGAACGAATGTATAGATGCTTGTTTATCATTCGAACGATTGATCGATCCGTTCATTATTTTTTTTTTTTTTTATTCTATTTTTTTTTTTATAGATTGAAAGGGACAAGATAATGAATAAAAAAAAAATAGAATAATGAAGACAATACATTGTTATGTTTCCATATTAAAGTGAAGTATAGTACTTAATTTTTTCTTTAATTTAATGCCTATTGGTGTTCCAAAAGTACCTTTTCGGAGTCCTGGAGAGGAAGATGCAGTTTGGGTTGACGTATAGTGCGACTTGTCAGACATATTTGGTCATATGGGATTTACCCCGTTCTCTCTCCTGATCGAGATACCCTCTGCTTCACCCAAGAAATATCGATTAAACCATCAATCATTCAGAGCGTGAAGTAAAATTGGATCAATTTATATTGGGGATTAATATTATTGATTAGAATAGAAGAATTCATGGTTGACTTGGACTAATAAAATTCAAATAAAGTATCCAGGCTCCGTTCAGTAAATACCAAATTGGTAATATATGTACGATTACCACTTGTATCATAAACGATTCTTACACTTACTATAGGAATGATCTCACTATAGGAGTGATCTCAAACTGCCAATCAATGAAATAGTATGATAAATACATCGAATAATTTGGGGTAAGGCAAGCATAAAACGAATTGAAAAAAAGTCGTAGCAAAAAGAAGTGGTATTGAGATTATTTGTCCTATATGTGCAAATATAATTCGGATAGATCTTTACCCGGAGTAGAACATGAACCTAAAAGAATTGAAAGGGCCCATTCAGGAACAAGAAAATGACATCGTGATTTGAATCTTGATGAAACAATACATCAATGAGAGGTTAGTTCAATAAGTTCGGTAAATTCTTTTTTTTATAGGGAGGAGGGGCAAAACTCATGCTTTTTAAAAATAGAAAGAAGAAAAACAAAATTTTTCATTCATTAGAAAAAAAAACTCTTATAAAAAAAAAGAAATAGGACTGGAATCCACACATTGATTCTTTTTTTTTCACAATTTTTCTTGAACCGTATGCATCCAAAGGTGCACGTACGGTTCCTAGGGGATACAATTTTGTCCTAATCAACCGACTTCATCGAGAAAGATTGCTCTTTTTGGGCCAAGAGGTTGATAGCGAGATCTCGAATCAACTTGTTGGTCTCATGGTATATCTCAGTATAGAAGATGATACTAGGGATCTTTATTTGTTTATAAACTCTCCCGGCGGATGGGTGATTCCAGGAATAGCCATTTATGATACTATGCAATTTGTGCCACCTGATGTGCATACAATATGCATGGGATTAGCCGCTTCAATGGGATCTTTCATTCTGGTCGGGGGAGAAATTACCAAACGTCTAGCATTCCCTCACGCTTGGCGCCAATGAATTTTTTCTTTGAAAAAAAAAAGAAGACTATGCCTTCGCCATATCGAATATGAATAATAAGCAATAATAGCATGGCACTTTGAGTTTGATATGAACAAATCATTATTGTTTTTTCATAACATGAGATTTTGTATCGAAATAGTAGTATGAAAGAAAGGTTATTTTCGATTTTCTCTTATGTGTCGGGAGTACATTTCAGCGTCACAAACCATTTTTCTTCCAAACCAGAAGTCTCTTTCTTCTATTTCTTTTATAATATAAGAGAAATAGAAGAGTATGAAAATGAAAAAAAAAAAGATCATTTTTTCCTATTTGATTGTATCAGAAAGAAACTTTGGGATTGCTAAAGCACAGACGAGATTAATATTTAATATAGAAAGCAACGGAACCATCATAGTATTTTTGTTACTCCCACGAAAGGAAGGGTGGTAAATGGATCATTCAAGGATCTCGATCGGATGGATTCTATTTTCTTCTTTCTTCAATGAAAAGGGGAAAAGTAAAAAGAAAATTCAATTCCATTGCAGAGCCGTATGCAATGCACAAAAGATGCCTGTACGGTTGGTTGTTCAATTCTATTTTTTTTTTTCTTCTTGTTAATATACTTGACTTTAGTCTAATCATGCGAAATAAAAGAAGGGTTCATAATGTTATATCAGTATCATCAGGGTTATGATTCACCAACCCGCTAGTTCTTTTTATGAGGCACAAGCAGGGGAATTTATCCTGGAAGCGGAAGAACTCCTGAAACTTCGCGAAACACTCACAAAGGTTTATGTACAAAGAACGGGGAATCCGTTATGGGTTGTATCCGAAGACATGGAAAGGGATGTTTTTATGTCAGCAACAGAAGCCCAAGCTTATGGCATTATTGATCTTGTAGCGGTCGAAAATGAAAATACTAGGGATTTTGTCTAAATCCATGATTCTATTTCAAACCATCATTTGAATTTTTTTTTTTGATTTGATATTGAATAGAAATAATTTATAATGATCCACCATCAGGTTAAGATCGATCTAAACCCATTATAATTATATATAATTATATATATATATATGACATGCCAACTATTAAACAACTTATTAGAAACACAAGACAGCCAATAAGAAACGTCACTAAATCCCCCGCTCTTCGAGGATGTCCTCAGCGTCGAGGAACATGTACTAGGGTGTATGTGCGACTCGTTCAGATCATGAGCTCAAACAAATAAAAAAATTTCTTGTTTTTTAGTATCAATGATCAGTACCAATGAAATGAATAGGATAGATAGATTGAAAGAACACCATTTAATTTAGTATCTAAAAATGAAGATCCATTATATACCTATATTGCATTGTGTATGAAATGTTTGGTTTCCATTGGTGCAAATCCAATCACCTCGATTTGAGATGAGAAGAATTCCCCATTGGTAGCAAATGGTTATCCATTAAGCGGAGTAAATGCTATTATAAGAAGAAAAAAAAAAGGGGTTATGCTCACTTTTTCAGAGAACGGAATAAGAGGGTCAGCTACCTAGCCAACTTTCCTAATTAAATACCGTCACTGTATGAATAACTCTTATTGTGAAAAGACTTATTACTGAATAATTTATGGGTAGAGCCAAAAAGTATGAACTATACAAGTTCACAATAACAGTCGATTAAATGAAAAAAAAAAAGGGTTCCGGTGTATAGAGAGGGCCTCACCGTTTAAGAAGTAACCACAGAAACGATGGAACCCACTCTTTTTTTAGTAGCGATAGAATTTCTTATTTCCAGGTAAAATGGCTGAAAGGAATAAAAAATCGTGGTTGGGAAGGTCATAGTAGCAAAAGCCATTGGAATTTATGTTTTTTTTATATATCGGAATAATCCGTTTTGTTATTAATTGACCGAGGGGGGAAAAGAATGACTGAAAGAAGAGAAATCAATTAGTTATTCATTAAAATTTAATTTGATTCAATGACCAGAGTTAGACGAGGATATACAGCTCGGAGACGTCGAACAAAAATTCGTTTATTTTCATCAACCTTTAGAGGGGCTCATTCAAGACTTACTCGAACAATAATTCAACAGAAAATGAGAGCCCTGGTTTCTTCTCATCGAGATAGAGGCAGGCAAAAGAGGGATTTTCGTCGTTTGTGGATCACTCGGATAAATGCAGTAACTCGTGAGAATAGGGTATTAGATAGTTATAGTCGATTCATACACAATCTGTACAACAGACAATTGCTTCTGAATCGTAAAATACTTGCTCAAATAGCTATATCAAATAAGAATTGTCTTTATATGATTTCCAATAAGATTATCAAATAAAGGAGATTATAAGGTAATATACAGGAATGATTGAAACAGAATTCCCCGGAGAATGAACTCCGGGAAAATAGAATAAAAATAAATTAAGAATTAAGAATAAGTAGTAGTAGGAATGAACAAACATGTTTCAATAAAAAAAAGATTTTCTCTTCCCCTATTTTTTTCTTATAACACAAGAATCAAATCTATATTCTAGGCTTTTGCAAACAAAACATCAATCTGAGCTTGGGTTCCGATTAAAGGTTTGAGTCAATTGAGTAGTATGCCTATTTATTTCTGGTTCTAGGACCCGTAGTTTTAGGGATCGACTCGGTTCTCTCAAATTGTTTCTCATTATTAAGAAAAGGTAACAAAGATAAAATACGAGCTTGTTTTATAGCAATAGTAATTAATCGTTGTTGTTTCAAAGTCAATCTATTTACCCGTCTAGATAATATTTTTCCTTGTTCACTAATAAATCGACTAATTAAACTCATGTTTCTATAATCGATTCGGTCCCCCGATCCTATTGGGGGCAAACGCCTACGAAAAGATCGCTTGGATTTACGAAAAGGTTGTTTGGATTTATCCATGGTTTATTCCTTATCTCAAAAATTCTATTTCTTTATTCATTTCAGACCCGACCACAAGAAATAGGCTTTGATTTTTCTATATTATAAATATGTATATTTGTATATATGTTAAGTTCTTCCTCTTCCTACTCCTTGGAAAGATCACACATGTGTTGTCTTCAATCTATTTCTTTATTTCCCCATGAATCGTATGTTTGTGACAATAGCGACAAAATTTTCTTAATTCTAATCGACTGGATGTATTGTGTCGATTCTTTTGAGTAATATATCTAGAAATACCCGGCGATTCTTTATTGATACCATTTCGGACACAACTGGTACATTCCAAAAAAACTCTGACTCTGACATCTTTACTCTTTGCCATAAACCTCCTTTGGATTTTTGATCGACCTAACTTTTTTTTTTTTACTTTATTCTATTCTTCTATTTTCGATCCGAACTGAAGAAGAAGAAAAAAAAAAATAGAAGTTACTTGCTAGAGATTCCCTACCTAAAGATTTCATTATAATTAATATGAATTTCATATTTCATTTTAATGGAGTAATAATAATTTAATTCTTAAGTAATACAATTTATTTCTAACTATAAATTTTTCCTATCCTAATCTCAGTATTTCATTTAAGTATTTTTTTTTTCTATGTTATTCTTTCATGGAGCCCACCTTAGATTGGTGGATTCACATTTCCATTTCTGTTCTCCCAAATTAGATCTTAGATCCACTGAATTTTTGCTGGAGTTCCATATACTTTTTTTCTTTCTTTTTCCTTCCTATCCTAATAACTGAAAAAAAGGGGGGGGGCAAAATGTCAGTCACGTCGAATTGTATCTCTAATTCTCGTCATTTCTTCGCATATCAATAACTAGAATGAAAAAAAGGGGAATAACAAGGCATCTGGGAATAAGCGATTAATTTCTATCAAGAGACCTGCTAAAGACCCAAACCATAGAGTAGTTAGCACCGGGGCCGTGGAGAGATATGTTTTTATATCTCGCATTGAAAATCCTCCTTCTTTATTGTAATACATATATGGTCAGAATTTGTAGTTCAAGGTCAGGATCATTTGCATTTTTTATTTTACACAAGATTCCTAACTAAAATGAATATGTACAATGAATCAGTAGATGAAATTTTCTTGTCTCTTAAAAAAAAAAAATGACAAGAAAATTCTATTGTATATAGAGATGGGGGAAAAAATAATGAGGTGGAAAACAAGATAGGGATGTTGTACAATGACACTGTACAACAATTTTAAAAGGGATGTAGCGCAGCTTGGTAGCGCGTTTGTTTTGGGTACAAAATGTCACGGGTTCAAATCCTGTCATCCCTACCTCTTACTTCCCTATTACCCCTTCAACGGGCAGTAACGGAAAATTTCTTTAGATCGATTAAGATTGGGCATAATCTTTCATTTTTGCATACTATACATTTATATGTATGTAAAATGTATTGGGTACAAAAAATTCTTTTCTTTACAGTCATATCTCTTCTCATAAGAGAGCGCTCTTAGTTCAGTTCGGTAGAACGCGGGTCTCCAAAACCCGATGTCGTAGGTTCAAATCCTACAGAGCGTGAATCTGTTTATGTCGAATCGCAATAAAATAAATTAAGAAAATGGAATTACAATTTAAATTTGACCTCCTCTTTGCAGGAGGTCAATCAAAAAAAGAAATGTTACTCAATCA